TAATAGATTTCCCACTGGTATTATGGATGGAGAAAAAAGAAAAGACAAATTAAAAAATTTTTGAGAATCTCAAAAATTTTATTTTGAATGAGCTAAGAGCCAATAGAATGAACTAAAAAGTTCTGTATCCTGAACTTTGTACCGCGCATACATTAATAACTTACACTTACTTAGACGGGTTACGTAAAGTCATAGGATGTATGAGGAAAGGAAAAAATATAAATCCATACATAAATCTATATTAAAATGAAAGGTAATCCGATTGGAATATATATGAAGTATTATATTAAAATGTATTTTACATAAGAGGAAACCCAATAGCAGCAAAAAATTAAAAACCCTAAAAAAAGGGTTTCTTTTTTAAACTATCTACCCATCCAGTTTTTAGATAGATGGGGTATTTCGCACGATAACTAGCTAAATAACTTACTTATGTGTCATGATCTCGACTTGTATATCGACTCATAGTCGTCAATTTCTAGGTATAGAATAAAAAAAAAACACAAATGTGCCAGGAACCAGATTTGAACTGGTGACACGAGGATTTTCAGTCCTCTGCTCTACCAGCTGAGCTATCCCGACCATTCCCTTTTCTGGTGCATCATCTCCCCATTTTACGAGATAACTTGGGTTTGTGTCAATTAGTCAATCAATTAAAAGGATGAAAAGTATTACAATTATATAGGTACCGGAATTTTTTGGGTCTTCAAAAAGAGTAACTCTGTATATAATTTTACATAAGTTTTATATTAATAATAATATATAAAAATGTAAAAATATGGATTATGAATTACTCAACGGAGTACTGCCTGCTCAAATAAAAGATATTTTTTTGTCCTCCTATCATATATATTATAAGACTTGTGATAAGATCAAAAAAAAAGATATATAGGAACATAACCATCTTTAACTTTAAAATGGTAATGCAAAAAAAGATAATTTGTTAAGGAGTGAAAAAAGCTTTTGGGGATAGAGGGACTTGAACCCTCACGATTTTAAAAGTCGACGGATTTTCCTCTTACTATAAATTTCATTGTTGTCAGTATTGACATGTAGAACGGGACTCTATCTTTATTCTCATCCGATTAATCAGTTCTTCACAAGATCTATCAGACTATGGAGTGAGTGTGAATGTTTTTATGAATAAATATGGATTCCACTTTTAACTTGGAATCGATTCACAACAATTCTTGCATTTTAAATTTCCTATTATAAATCTCTACTATAAAATATAGAAAATATATAATATATATATATAAAATACTATATTATTTTATATATCGCAAAATTAGAAAAAAAATACAGAACAGATTTGGGTTGTCATTAATCATTTCAGTACGTATATTCTTCACCCTTTTTCTTGGTTTGGAATTTAGAGGGAAGAAGTCTTATACTTATAACAACACAGTCAACCCCATTTGTTAGAACAGCTCCCTTTGAGTCTCTGCACCTATCCTTTTTTCTTGCTTTCTTAATACTTTTTTTTGCTTTTGAAAAAAGGAGTTGGCTCAGGATTGCCCTTTTTTTTTAATTCCAGGGTTTCTCTGAATTTGAAAGTTTTCACTTAGTAGGTTTCCATACTAAGGCTCAAGCCAATTAAGTCCGTAGCGTCTACCGATTTCGCCATATCCCCGTTATTTTTTATAAAATTAGGACCCCAATGGGATGTCCCCCCTTCCGTACCCGTACCTCTCGCATTTTTTAGATTTTATACAGATTAATATACCGAAAAGTTTTTTCTTCTTTTTTTTTTATTTTATTTCTATTGGAAAGACTATAAATTTGAAACTTGCTTTGGTCTAATCCGAAATGATTCTATCATTTCTGTAGGTACAATTCAATATAGATGAATAGAGAGCATATATACGCTTCTTTCCTTTATGCAGTTTGTAATACTCAAAGGATCGATTCTTTGTTTTTCCTATTCGTCTCTGAATGAAAATAGAATATTATTTTTTATATTATTATAATCTATAATCTGGATTTCATTTTTCTTGATTTATTTCTATTTTTTTTAGGTTTTCTTGGGGCAAACCCCTAAAATAACATAACTCAAAAAATATCTATTCATTATAGCTATAACGAAAATTTTCATAATGCATTTTTTTTTTTCAATTACTAGCCCTCATTTCTCATTATAATCTAATTTATATATTTATATATTAGTTAGTAGATATAATAATGATTTCAATAGAATTATATAATTTAAATTATATAATAGAATAAAATTGTTCTAGATGAAAAATAAAAAATCTATAGAAATAGAAATAAACTCAATTTTATATTTCCTTTTTTTTATTGTTTAAAAATTTTTTATATTTAGATAATTTATATCATAAAAGAATAAAAATGAATAAGCTTAAACTAAGATATAGTTTTTATGTATGTAGAATTTCTATGAGCCCGCTTAGCTCAGAGGTTAGAGCATCGCATTTGTAATGCGATGGTCATCGGTTCGATTCCGATAGCCGGCTCTTTCTTATTTTTTTTTATCTTTATC